TTGAAGAAGTGATGATCAAATGGTTTTTACTCAGAAACCCTTTGAGTTTAGCTTTGGTTTTATTAAATCATCGTGGTTCTAGTATGAATCTGAGGTTTCAATTGATTCATAGGGTCTCAACAAGAGAATTCCTATCAAAAAAAAGATAGGGAAGAGAAGATTCAAGAGGCCTGTCACGATTAACATAAAAAAAGATGGATGAGCCAACTTGAGATTTTATTTCTTGGCATTATCATCACAAAGAAGAGATTCCGGATTTTTCTTACTTCGTATCTTTGGGTCAAATCGAGTCAAGCGGCTAAGCCACAAGAAGTTTGAAACTCTATATAAAATATTCCATATCCGTTGAAACTAGTATTTGTGGGTTTTGGCTTGAGCCGTACGAGATGAAATTCTCATATACGGCTCTCAGAGGGGGAGTCTTTCTTGGGTTACCTATCTCAATAAAGTATATGATTGGTTCGAGGAACGTCTCGAGATTCAAGCGATTGCAGATGATATAACTAGTAAATATGTTCCTCCTCATGTCAACATATTTTATTGTCTAGGGGGGATTACGCTTACCTGTTTTTTAGTACAAGTAGCTACGGGTTTTGCTATGACCTTTTACTATCGTCCAACTGTTACAGAGGCTTTTTCTTCTGTTCAATACATAATGACTGAGGCCAACTTTGGTTGGTTAATTCGATCAGTTCATCGATGGTCAGCAAGTATGATGGTTCTAATGATGATCTTGCACGTATTTCGTGTATATCTTACGGGTGGTTTTAAAAAACCCCGCGAATTAACTTGGGTTACCGGAGTGGTTCTGGCTGTATTGACCGCATCTTTTGGCGTAACTGGTTATTCTTTGCCTTGGGACCAAATTGGCTATTGGGCAGTAAAAATTGTAACAGGCGTGCCTGAAGCTATTCCTATAATAGGATCACCTTTGGTGGAATTATTACGTGGAAGTGCTAGTGTGGGCCAGTCCACTTTAACTCGTTTTTATAGTTTACATACTTTTGTATTACCTCTTCTTACTGCCGTATTTATGTTAATGCACTTTCCAATGATACGTAAGCAAGGTATTTCGGGTCCTTTATAGAAAAGGCGGATCATAGATAATAGATATTTGTAATTTATCATATCGGGGAGGGACAAGAGTCTTTCATTGCTACAAATATGGATTGTTTAAAAATAAGGCATGTTATTTGGATACTTCTATTCAACTCTGAAGTATTTTTTATTTGATACGAATAGAATAGTTGAAGTATATTTTCCTAAACAGAGGATGGATTATGGGAGTGTGTGACTTGAACTATTGATTGGCCCGTGCAGATATATGATTTTATCCGCCACGTTGGAATTCACAACCCAATGTGTCTCCGCATCCAGCCATCACATCACGTCAATCCCTTTAACTTTAATATAGCATAAGGATAGGCCGGTTCGCTTGAGGAGAATATTTTCTATGATCATACCCGAATCTTGTCATGCATGAAAAGGCTCCGTAAGATCCCTATAATAAGTGATGCGGAATGATCCAATGTTCTATTTATTCACTTTGTTTGATTTTTTTTTAGTAATTTTTATTAGAATTAATTTGATAGTATCATTGGCATAGTAATCTTAGTAAGTTTTTATAGTATGTAGATGCATTCATTTCCTCTGCATCAACCCTGATCTATAATACTATCGGAGTTAAATAAGGGATCTAAGGAAGAACAAGGGCTAAGATTTTATTAGTAACAAGTAAAAATTTTGTATTTTTGTATGTAATAATATCAAGATATTGTGGGGATAAATACTAATCAAAAGACATGAGACAATCCAAAAAGCACTTGATCATGATCTAATTTGTAAGCCGACTTGGATATTGAGCATTTCCTTGTTGCCAGAACTTAATTCTTTGCAATGAATAATGAATCGTTGAAACTTGGGGAAATGTAATTTTATAAATCTTTTCTTACATAGAATCATTCTACATTATCTATGTAGATATGTATGAAATATAGATCTTCTATGGACCTATTTATGTTCTATGAATCTATTTCTGTGATTCTTTTTATTCTTGCTCGAGCCGGATGATAAAAAATTCTCATGTCCGGTTCCTTTGGGGGATGGATCCACAAGAATTCACCTATCCAAATAACAAAGAAACCCGATTTGAATGATCCTGTATTAAGAGCTAAATTGGCTAAAGGGATGGGCCATAATTATTATGGAGAACCTGCATGGCCCAATGATCTTTTATATATTTTTCCAGTAGTAATTCTAGGCACTATTGCATGTAATGTGGGCTTAGCAGTTCTAGAGCCGTCAATGATCGGTGAACCGGCGGATCCGTTTGCAACTCCGTTGGAAATATTACCCGAATGGTACTTCTTTCCCGTATTTCAAATACTTCGCACAGTACCCAATAAGTTATTGGGTGTTCTTTTAATGGTTTCAGTACCAATAGGATTATTGATAGTACCTTTTTTGGAGAATGTCAATAAATTCCAAAATCCATTTCGTCGTCCAGTAGCCACAACAGTCTTTTTGATCGGTACCGCAGTAGCTCTTTGGTTAGGGATTGGAGCAACTTTACCTATTGAGAAATCCTTAACTTTAGGTCTTTTTCAAATTGATTAAACCGTTAAATACCACAACATAGATATCTAAGGAAGATCCAGAAGGGGATCTTCCTTAGATACATCAATCTTTTTATGATCTATTCTGCAAATAGATGGACTGTGTCGGAGATTCAAAACTTCTTATATTTTTTTTTCTTTCTAAAAAAGAAAAAATGAAAAGAATCCAATGGATTTAAAATTTTAACTTTTTCTTAAGTAAATTTATTGCAAAATGCTTCTGTACAGTGCTCAATATCTGTTTTACATCTTCTGTGCGAAAATATTCCATTTTCATAAGATCTTCTTGACTGTGACTCAAAAGGTCCAATAATGTATGTATATTGGATCTTTTAAGACAATTATAGGTCCTGGAAGACAATTCTGATTGGTCAATAAAAATACATGTTAATGGAATTTCTTTTTTGTTTTTCTTGAGATTAGTGAATTTGTCTTTAAAGGAAAAAAGGGGTAGATTCCATCTGTTTTCATTTTTCTTGAAATTCATGTCCTCTTCCTCTGCATGTAAAAAAGGAATCAATAAATCAATCAAATTACGAGAAGCTTCATAAAGTGCTTCTTTAGGAGTTAAACTTCCATTCGTCCATATTTCTATAAAGAGTATCTCTTGTTTTTCATTCCCATTCCCATAAGAATGAATACTATGATTCGCATTTCGAACAGGCATAGATACAATATCTATAGGATAACTTCCATCGTGAGAGTCATTTGTGGATTTCATACGATATCCGCGATCTCTCTTGATTTGTAATTCAATACACAAATCAATTGGTTCTGTCAAGTTAGCTATATGCTGTGTCGTGTCAACTATTTCTACAGAAGGTGGTGAGATGATATCTTGAGCTGTTATGTATTTTGGACCCCTGACGCAAATGGATGCGTTCCTAACTCCATAAAGATGACTTCTCAATACAATCTCTTTTAAATTGAGTAAAATTTCATGTACTGATTCTTCAATACCTTCTATCGTAGAATATTCATGAAGCACATTTTCAAATGTTGCACGTGTGATACATGTTCCTTCTATTTCTCCAAGTAAAGCCCTTCGCATGGCAATACCTATGGTATCGGCTTGACCTTTCATAAGCGGGGACAGAACGAAACGACCATAATAAAGACGCTTGCTGTCTACTCTTGATTCAACACATTTCCACTGTAGTGTTCGAGTGAATCCTACTATGTCTTCTCGAACCATACTAGTATTTTTCTTTTATTTAGAATTATTGGATCAGAATCATTGAATCATTTATTTCTCTTGGAATCTCTTGAATTCTTATTTCTATACACGTCTTTTTTTAGGGGGACGACATCCATTATGTGGCATGGGTGTTACATCACGTACGAAACTTAATAGTATCCCATTTCTACGAATGGCTCGTAATGCCGCATCTCTTCCGAGACCTGGACCTTTTATCATAACTTCTGCTCGTTGCATACCCTGATCAACTAATGTATGAATAGCATTAAATGTCGCGGCTTGAGCAGCATAGGGTGTTCCTTTTCTTGTGCCTCTGAATCCAGAAGTACCTGCGGAAGCCCAAGAAACCACCCGACCTCGTACGTCTGTAATAGTTACAATAGTATTATTGAAACTCGCTTGAACATGAATAACTCCTTTTGGTATTCTACGTTCATTCTTATTTGAACCAATACGTGCATTCTTACGTAAACTAATTTTTGCTATAGGTTTTGTCATATTTTATTAGATTAAGAATAAAAGAAAAAAGAATCAGAAATCTACAGAAAGAGACGAGGATATCCATTTCATATGAAAACGAATCCTTTCTTATTTCTTTTTACATGTACATGGATTTTCTTTTCAAAAGAAAAATGAAAAAGTTCTTTACCCCTGTCTCTGTTTATGTCTCGGATTGGAACAAATAACTATAATCCGCCCCCGCCTACGAATCAAGCGACATTTTTCACAAATTTTACGAACAGAAGCCCTTATCTTCATATTTATCATTCCTTACTTTCATTCTAAATCTCTTTTTTTTTTGAATTTTGAAAACAAAAATCATTTTATTGCATTTTTGAACTTTGAATTATATTTCTACGAAAAGGATGTTTAAAAGAATGATCTAATCGTTCGAATCTTTTTTGCGAAGTCTATAAATTATACGTCCCCTGGTTGAATCATAACGACTCATTTCGATTTTGACTCTATCTCCGGGTAGTATACGTATAAAACTGCGCCGAATTCTCCCTGAAATATAACCTAGAATTAGATCTTCATTATCTAATCGAACTCGGAACATACCGTTGGGTAGTGATTCAGTAATTAAACCCTCATGAATCAATTTCTGTTCTTTCATTCTAGGGAACCCCCTTTAAGTATTAACTAATAGAGGAAGAGTTCTATAATTCACTTCTCCTCTCTATTTTACAAATAGTAAGTTCGAGAGAAATTTAGGGTATCCTAGGAGAATTACCATATATAACACAAAATTTCTCCTCCAATTTTTTCTAATCGAGCTTCTCGATCTGTTATTATACCTCGAGAAGTAGAAAGGATTACAATTCCCATTCCACCTAAAATCTTAGGAATTTGTTGATAGTTAGAATATATTCGTAGACCAGGTCGGCTGATACGTTTTAAATTTATTTTCTTACCTTTCCTAGTCTTTCTATGTCGTAAGGTTGAAACCAAGAAATTTTTTTGACTTTCTTGATGTTTTCGAACGTTTTCAATAAAACCTTCTCGTAAAAGTATTTTCACAATGTTTTTAGTGATATTAGTAGATACTATTTTAACTCTTCCCTTTTGATCTATGTCAGCATTTCTTATAGAAGTTATTATATCGGCAATAATGTCCCTACCCATGACGAACTATAGTTATTGGTGCCCTAATTTTGATATAGTCAACATGCTTCTTTTTTGTTTTATTTTTTATTGAATTCTTTTTTTTTTTTAATTATTATAGATTCTCAAAAATTCTTAGAAATTTCAAATATATACATGAGACACACACAATCTATTAATCGGATCTATTTCAGATATTCTAATATTCTATCTATATATAGATATATAGATAGAAAGATAGGATATATCCTATTTTCATCTATAAGACTTCGGGTGCTAATGAAACGATTTTAGTAAAATTCAACTGTCGCAATTCTCGAGCAATTGCACCAAAAATTCGAGTTCCTTTTGGATTTCCTTCTTGATCAATGATAACCGCTGCATTGTCATCATATCGTATTATCATGCCGTTGTCACGTTTGAGTTCTTTACATGTGCGTACAATCACAGCTCTAATTATTTCTGATCTTTCTAAAGGCATATTGGGCACTGCTTCTTTGATTACAGCAACAATAACATCGCCAAGATGAGCATATCGATGATTACCAGTTCCTATGATTCGAATACACATTAATTTTTTAGCTCCACTGTTATCCGCTACATTCAAAAGGGTTTGAGGTTGAATCATATCATTTTTTTAATCTCTTATTTCAAGATAATGGAAAAAAGAAATATTGTCTGTCTATAGATAAAGAAATCCATAGTTGTTTTTTTATTCTTAATACTCCCCTTCTTCTTTTACTTATGTTTACCTATCCTGAAATAACAAATTGAGTTCGTATAGGCATTTTGCATGCTGCTATTTCCATAGCAGCTTTGGCTACAGCTTCAGATACTCCACTCATTTCATAAATTATTCGGCCCGGTTTAACAACGGATACCCAATATTCGGGGGATCCTTTGCCCGAACCCATACGTGTTTCTGTAGGTCTTACAGTAATAGGTTTGTCGGGAAAGATACGTACCCATATCTTTCCACCACGACGCGCATATCGTGTCATTGCTCTTCGCCCTGCTTCTATTTGTCTAGCTGTGATCCAAGCAGGTTCAAGTGCCTGAAGAGCGTATCTACCAAAACAAATATGATTGCCTCGGCAAGATATTCCCTTCATTCTACCTCTATGTTGTTTACGAAATCTGGTTCTTTTAGGGTTATAGTTGATGGTTGTTTCTGAATTCCATCTCTACTGCAGAGCCGGACATGAGAATTTATTCTCATCCAGCTCCTCGCGAATGAAATGATTCAATAAAATTACATATTACATAGAAATATGTATTTTATTCTATCAAAAGACAAAAGAAAGAATATACTAATTTTTTTATATTTAATTTGTTACATAGGTAGGCTGTATAGATAACTAGATAACTAGGCGTGTTTTTTTATATTTATATTATTTATATATATATTATTTTTATATTATTATTATATATTTTTATTTATCTATTTATATATAGATATAATTTTATATTTTATATATAGATATAATATATAGATAAAAAGAATGCTTCTTTCTTTTAGCAAAATCTCTAAAGTCTTTTTCTTTACCTCTATTTAATCACACGAATAGTCATCCAATAAATGAAATTCTTTAAATGAAATAAAAAGAAAGAAAGGTTTCGCGGGCGAATATTAACTCTTTTCTCCTTCATTTGTAGGGTCAATTATTCATGACCATTCAGAAGAAATCCATTTTTTCTTGGTTCATTCCGCCATCCTACCCAATGAATCCTTAGGATTGATTCGTTTTCAAGAAAATCCTATGTAATCACAGGTTCCATCGTTCCCATAACTTCTCTATTAATACTTAGGCCTGAACTCTGCAATGGAGCTATCAACAGAATCTGTTATTTGTTTCCGAGTCAATCTCCTCAGTTTTTCTTAACCCGAAGCTCAATTCAATTTTTCTCTATTTTCTATTATTTAGATTCTTTCTTTTTCTATCTTAATTACATACTTACATAGATAATAGACAATATTATCCATATTGATTAGATTCGTTATATTATTATTTTATTCTATTTTTATTGTATATTAATGTTGATGCTTTATAACACTGCCTTTTTTATGGGTTAATTCTTCATAAACCATACATATGGGAATCATATATCATTTAATATCATTTAGATCTTTATTCTCTCTTTCTATCACCCTTCCTTTTTCCACATCCCTTTTTTTTTTTCACAATTCAGAATCAGATTTCTTTTTTATGAAAATGATTTCAGTTGCTACAACTATATGATTGATTCAGTCATATAGTAACTGTTTCTTGGGATCTCGACAATACGAAGTAATAAGTTGGTTATGAGTTTTGAGTTTCTTTAGTTTTGATAGTTATTAAGTTTATAGTGTGGTCAGCCTCTTTTTATTTTCAGTCTCAATTCTCAATTCTAAAGAAAAAACTAACGAGTCACACACTGAGCATAGCAATTATACTAAAATTTAAATAAAAGGTAAATCAAATTTTTATTCAACCTTATAGAATTCTAATTGTTCGTTTTTCTTTGATTAAGAAAAAAAAATAAGAAAATATTTTCTAAATTTCTCTATTGATGAACATAATGGCGAGATAAAGAAAGTTCCATTATTCTTATTTTCTTATTCTTGGTTTACAAATATCCAAATTTTGATACCTAAGATTCCATAGATAGTTCTAACTGTATGGGAACAGTGATCAATTTTAGCGCGAATTGTTTGTAGGGGAACCCTGCCTTCTCTGATCCATTCGACACGTGCAATCTCTTTTCCATCGATACGTCCTGCAATTTGCACTTGAATTCCTTTTGTACCGGTTTGTTCAGTTAATTCAATAGCTTTTTTCATTGCCTTTCGAAATGAGACTCTATTTTTTAATTGTAAAGCTATATATTCTGCGAGAATATTAGGTTGTCCATAAGGTTTTTCAATTCTTGTGATAGCAATGTTGAGTCTCCGGTTTAAAGAATGAAACTCTTTTTGTACATTCATCTGTAATTCTTCGATTCCCCGTGTTCGTCCTTCTATTAATAAATTTGGAAATCCAATATAGATTATGACCTGAATCAAATCTATTCTTTTTTGAATTACTATATAAGCAATTCCTTCGAAACCTGAGGATATTTTCTTATTTTTTTTTACATAGTCCTTAATACAATTTCGTATTCTTTCATCTTCTTGTAGACCTATGGAAAAATTTTTTGGTTTTGCGAACCAAAAAGAATGATGACTTTGAGTTGTTCCAAGTCTGAAACCAAGTGGATTTATTTTTTGTCCCATATTTTTCTATTATTTTTCCATCCATTTTTTTTCTAAATAGGAATCTAAATCTTAGATTTTTCTTTTAAAAAAATCTTTATATGACAAGTGGTTTTTTTTATCAGATAACTACGTCCTCGAGCCCGGGGTTTTAACTTTTTTACAATAGTACCTCTATTGACTTCAGCTTTACTAATAAATAAATCAACTTCATTCAAACCCATATTATGACTAGCATTTGCTGCTGCAGAATAAACTAATTTTAAGATTGGATAAGATGCCCTATAAGGCATTAGTTCTAGTATCATGAGTGCTTCCTCATAAGAACGTCCACGAATCTGATCAATTACTCTTCGTGCTTTGAAAACAGACATACATATATTTTGAGCTAAACCTTTTGCTTCTCTATTTTCGTTCTTTATCATAAAAGTTTTCCCCCGCCAATGAATGATAAGTGCCTAGGTGAAGTATAGTCAGAAAAGTCTAAGTCTTATTAGTATACTCTAAAAAGAAAATAAATATACCTATACTCTTACTATAAGATAAAAGATAAAGACTCTTAAGTCTAAATACTATTAAGATAAGGCTTTTCTTTTCATATGAATACTTAGTAGAACGACTAACGACGAGATTTATTATCGTTTCTCGCGTGTCTCACGAAAGTTAGAGTAGGTGCGAATTCTCCCAATTTGTGACCGACCATACGATCTGTGATATAAATAGGTAAATGTTCCTTTCCATTATGAATAGCGATTGTATGGCCAATCATTGTGGGTATAATGGTAGATGCCCGAGACCAAGTCACTATGATTTCTTTCTCCTCCCTCCTGTTGAGTTTTTCAATTCTTCCCAATAAATGATTAGCTACAAAAGGATTTTTTTTTAGTGAACGTGTCACGGCTGATTACTCCTTTTTTTACATTTTTTAAATTGGCATTCTATGTCCAATATCTCGATCTTAATCTGAAGTCTAATGATGAATGGAAAAAAGAGAAAATCCTTTAGCTAGATAAGGGAAGGGGCGGATGTAGCCAAGTGGATCAAGGCAGTGGATTGTGAATCCACCATGCGCGGGTTCAATTCCCGTCGTTCGCCCATCACATTATTTCCAATTCCAAAGATTCGATTTTCAATGTTCCTATTTACGGCGACGAAGAATAAAACTATCACTATATTTGTTCCTTTTCCTGCTTCTTCTTCCAAGCGCAGGATAACCCCAAGGGGTTGTGGGTTTTTTTCTACCAATTGGGGCTCTCCCTTCACCGCCCCCATGGGGATGGTCTACAGGGTTCATAACTACTCCTCTTACTACAGGACGCTTACCTAGCCAACACTTAGATCCGGCTCTACCCAAACTTTTTTGGTTCACCCCAACATTACCCACTTGTCCGACTGTTGCTAAGCAGTTTTTGGATATCAAACGGACCTCCCCAGATGGTAATCTTAATGTGGCCGATTTACCCTCTTTTGCAATCAGTTTCGCTACAGCGCCTGCTGCTCTAGCTAATTGTCCACCTTTTCCAAGTGTGATTTCTATGTTATGTATGGCCGTGCCTAAGGGCATATCGGTTGAAGTAGATTCTTCTTTTTTATCAATCAAAACCCCTTCCCAAACTGTACAAGCTTCTTCCAAAGCATACGGCTTTCTAGATGTATATGATGATATCTAGACAGATGGATCTTATATGAATCGTATGATGAAGTACCACGTGAGTGGATATATAGGAATCCAAATCTGCCGAATCACTCATGTTATGATCTTCTACATCCTAGGTCTCCCCGTTCCGTCATCTGGCTTATGTTCTTCATGTAGCATTCAGACCGGATGACTCTATGAAATTACGTCGATACTTCCACATATTACGGGTAACGTAGGAGACATCTCTATTTTTCCCCGGAGGGTCTTTCTAATTACCACTGCTTAACTTTCAATTCGCCTCTGACCATCAAATGAAATGTGAATAACCCGTCCTCCTCTCTTTGAAACAAGGGGCGCTTCCGGTTCTGTGTGCGCTTCAAACAATTTTGTCTTCTCCATATTACCATATCTCTAGAGTCAATAATTTTCTATGAGGAACTACTGAACTCAATCACTTGCTGCCGTTACTCAACAGTTTTCTGTTGAGGTCTATCCCGTAGAGGTACTCCAATTGGATCAGTGATCGATTTCTAGGTTTCGTCGTAAACCTAATTGGTTACTTCCAATTACGTAAATCAATAGTTCAAACCGCACTCAAAGGTAGGGCATTTCCCATTGATATAGGAACTTCTGTACCAGAAACAATGGTATCTCCAATTATAGCCCCTCTGGGATGTAAAATATATCTCTTCTCACCATCCCCATAGTGTATGAGACAAATGTATGCATTTCGATTAGGGTCATATTCTATGGTTACGATTCTACCAGATATCTCTTTTTCATTCCGTCGAAAGTCGATTTTACGGTATAGACGCTTATGACCTCCCCCTCTATGCCCTGCGGTAATGATCCCTCTGGCATTACGACCTTTACCACAACGATGCTGTCCATAGATCAAATTATTTCGTGGATTGGATTTCACTTGACTGTCTACGGCTCCATTGCGTGTGCTCGAGGTAGAAGTTTTGTATAAATGTATTGCCGTGTTATTAAGTCTTTTGCTTTAAGTTCTTTTCTCTATAAGAGGTGGAATAGAATAACCCGGTTGAAGCGTAATGATCATACGTCTGTAATGCATTGTATGTCCCATAATAGGTCCCATCCTTCTACCCTTTCCCGGGAGTCGATGACTATTCATAGCTATTACCTTGACACCAAAGAAGAGTTCGACCCAATGCTTTATTTCTGTCCTAGTTGATCCTGATTCGACATTAGAAGTATATTGATTGTTCCCCAATAACCGAATACTTTTTTCTGTAAATACTGCATATTTGATTCCATCCATAAATCCATTTTATTCCCTATGAGTTCCAGTATCGATAAGAATTCTAGTTCTTACTGTTCATATGTTATGGTATGAATATACCATACCAATTCGCTATGTATGGATGATGAGATTCCATTGATACAGAGTCAATTCCAATAGACTTATTGAATGTTCCCATTGGCGTGCATCCAGCAGGAATTGAACCTACGAATTTGCCAATTATGAGTTGGGCGCTTTAACCATTCAGCCATGGATGCTTAACAGGGATCATCGTACATCGTGAATAACCAAATTCCAATTGAAATGAAATCTTTAGGAGGAATCAATGAAACGACATCAATTCAAATCCTGGATATTCGAATTGAGAGAGATATTGAGAGAGATCAAGAATTCTCACTATTTCTTAGATTCATGGATCAAATTCGATTCAGTGGGATCTTTCACTCACATTTTTTTCCACCAAGAACGTTTTATGAAACTCTTTGACCCCCGAATTTGGAGTATCCTACTTTCACGTGATTCACAGGGTGCAACAAACAATCGATATTTCACGATCAAAGGTTTAGTACTGCTTGTAGTAGTGGTCCTTCTATCTCGTATTAACAATCGAAAGATGGTCGAAAGAAAAAATCTCTATTTGATGGGGCTTCTTCCTATACCTATGAATTCCATTGGACCCAGAAAGGAGACATTGGAAGAATCTTTTTGGTCTTCCAATAGAAATAGGTTGATTGTTTCGCTCCTGTATCTTCCAAAAGGGAAAAAGATTTCTGAGAGTTGTTTCATGGATCCGCAAGAGAGTACTTGGGTTATCCCAATAAAGAAAAAGCGTATCATGCCTGAATCTAACCGGGGTTCGCGGTGGTGGAGGAACCGGATCGGAAAAAAGAGGGATTCTAGTTGTCAGATATCTAATGAAACCGTAGCTGGAATTGAGATCTCAT